ATATTTCATATTCATATTATATAAAATATAATTCAGATTATCAGATTATATATATATAAATACAGATTACGGATTCGGGTTGTCATTAATCATTTGATATAGTTCACTACGTATATGCTTTACCCTTTTTTTTATTGAAGTTTTGACGGAAGAATTATTATAAGAACACAACACAGTCAACCCCATTTGTTAGAACAACTTCCTTTGAGTCTCTGCACCTTTCCTTTTTTTTTTATTCTTGCTTTCTGAACCCTTATTTTTTTCTTTTTTTTTTTTGAAAAAAGGAGTTGGCTCAGGATTGCCCCATTTTTATTAATTCCGGGGTTTCTCTGAATTTGAAAGTTTTCACTTAGTAGGTTTCCATACTAAGGCTCAAGCCAATTAAGTCCGTAGCGTCTACCGATTTCGCCATATCCCCCTTTCTTTTTTTTAAATTAGGATCTCAGTGGAATGTCTTTCCCCCCTCTTTTTTATTCTTTTATGTCGGAACCGTCGAATTCATTAGATTTGATACGGATTACTATACCGATTACTAGATCGAAAGGTGTTTCCTCCTTTTTTATTTTTTGTCTAACTTCTTTCATCTCTATCGAAAGCCTATATTTTATTTTTGATTTGGTCTAATTAGAAATGATTCTATCATTTCTGTAGCTGCAATTCAATATGGATGGATATATACCATATATATCTTCTTATCCTTTTATTTTCCCATGCAATTTTTAATACTCAAGGGTTCGATTCTTTGTTTTTCATCTTAGTCTCTGAATGAAAGCAAAAGAATATCTTCTATCTTATTATGTTATTATGATCTATCTGGATTTCATCTTTATCGATTCTAAATTCTTATAATTCGAATTTTTTTTTTAATGAATTTTTTTATTCTTATCCTTTCCTTCCTTTTTTTAGGTTTTTTTCTTAGGGCAGACCTATATACTATAACAAAAAACAAAAATGAAAATAAATATCCATTTATATTAATAATATAATTATTTTCAATTTTGATTTGAAATGAATTTTAAAATTCATAGACTCACTAAACTAAATAGAAATAAAATTTCATATAATTTCTAAATAGAACGAAATAGAATTTAAATAGAATTTAATTATTCTAGCCAAAAATAAAAAATATATAGAAATGAAAGAAATAAAAAAAACGAAATTCAATATTTATTTGATTTGAAATAAAATTTTTTTTTATTATAAAAGAATAAAAATGAATAGTTAATAATATTTAATAGCTAAGCCTAGACTAAGGTATAGTTTATCGAATTACTATGTATGTAGAATTTCTGTGAGCCCGCTTAGCTCAGAGGTTAGAGCATCGCATTTGTAATGCGATGGTCATCGGTTCGACTCCGATAGCCGGCTTTTCTCTATTTTTTTTTTTTTGTTCGATTTATTTTACATGATGAATAATTTTTTGAAATCAAAGAACAAACAATAAGGTCCCCTTTCTTTTCTTATTCATATGAATAAAAGGAAAAGAAAGAGTCTTTTTCCTGATTTGGTGTGCGGAGATTTAACCCTCTCTTTTACTTTTATTTTACTTACATATTTTAAAATAAAAATACAAAATTAAATATATAATAAAAAGCGTATAGGATATTTATACAATAATAATTCATTTCATTATTTATTATTTATTGTAATACAATACTTCAGGGGATTTCGCTTCATTTATCATTTAGTTCAGTTTTAATTTCGATTTCTTTTGTAAAATGAAATATAAAAAAAGAAAATAAATAAAGAAAAAAGAAAGGAGTCTTTATGTCGCGTTACCGAGGGCCTCGTTTCAAAAAAATACGCCGTCTAGGGGCTTTGCCTGGATTAACTAATAAAAGGCCTAGAGACGAAACTCATCTTAGAAACCGATCACGTTCCGGGAAAAGATCTCAATATCGTATTCGTCTAGAAGAAAAACAAAAATTGCGTTTTCATTATGGTATTACAGAACGACAATTACTTAAATACGTGCGTATCGCTAGAAAATCCAAAGGGTCAACAGGTCAGGTTTTACTACAATTACTTGAAATGCGTTTGGATAACATCCTTTTTAGGTTGGGTATGGCTCCGACTATTCCGGCAGCCCGCCAATTAGTTAACCATAGACATATTTTAGTTAATGGTCGTATAGTAGATATACCAAGTTATCGTTGCAAACCCCAAGATACTATTATGGCGAGGGATGAACAAAAATCCAGAACTCTAATTAAAAATTATCTTGATTCATCCCCCCGTAAGGAATTGCCCAAACATTTGACCCTTCACCCATTCCCATATAAAGGATTAGTCAATCAAATAATAGATAGTAAGTGGGTCGGTTTAAAAATAAATGAATTGCTAGTGGTAGAATATTATTCCCGTCAGACTTAACCCTAAATAAAATACAAAGCAAAGAGTTCGGACAATTTTGCCCCCTTCTTTTGCCAAAGTAAATTGACTTAAGGTTTAAAGTCAGGGGTTTGGTCCGGATTTTCTCCGACTCATATATCCCACCCCTCCCTGGATTTTTCCTATTCATGTATCATAGATCGGAAGAAAGATTTTCATTCCTTGCCCGTACTTTACTTTACCAGTATTTTACGTACCGCAGCAATGAAAAGTAAAATATATATTAAAATAAAAATAAAAGAAGGACCTAACTGTTATGTTCTACTACTAAATTAAATGGTATTTCTTGTTGTTTGATTTGTTACAGTTAGGAATGTTGGCGAATTAGGCGAAAGTATGGAAAGAGAGGGATTCGAACCCTCGGTAAACAAAAGCCTACATAGCAGTTCCAATGCTACGCCTTAAACCACTCGGCCATCTCTCCTACACAATGATTATGACTCATAAACCGAAGAAATAGCGAGACATTACTATAATTAATTCATATTTATATGAATACTTTCGATTTTTGTTTCGATAGGGATGACCAGCCCAAATAGACCGGATTAAATCAATGAATTTGAACGAATCCACTGATTGATTGATGGGTTTATGTTTTTTAGACCATGTATGATTAATGGATACTCTTCACCCATGGTTCTATTTCGATTTAGACTACAATTCCATAAAAATTCGAAAATTCCTTTCTAGTTTTAAAGTTCTCACTAACAAATCCTTTATCTCATCGATCTATTACAAATTCATGAATCATCCCGGGGATGTTTCTATTTGGTTGTATAGTGTATACTCGCTATGGACACAGGAAAAATAAACAGTTATTCTATTGATTTCCATCATAGAATGATTATTCGATTCTTTTTCCTTTACTCTTCTTTAGATCATAATTCAATCAAAATGATTTTTGACCTAATCGAAAAATTCCTTGATTCTTCCGCTTCGATGAAATTGGAATAGTTCCTATACTACTACATTTGTTTTGTATGAATTCGAACAGGATTCAACTATTTTATTTCTTATTGATTCTTGTTATTGATTTTTGAAAAAGGAGCAATTTGAGTATTTGGAATAATTGGAATAAAAAAAATTTTAAATATTAAAAAAATTAAGTAGTAGGAGAAGGTTCATTAAATTTATTTTGTTTGGAAATGAATCTGCTTTTATGTTATTTCGTACTGTAAAAATCCTTTGTTTGTGGGATCATTTTCCCCCAAAGAAAGGGTAATGAGAAGAATTATAGAATGGATTGATACCTATGCCTAGATCACGTATAAATGGAAATTTTATTGATAAGACCTTTTCAATTGTGGCCAATATCTTATTACGAATAATTCCGACAACTTCAGGAGAAAAAGAGGCATTTACTTATTACAGAGATGGTGTGATTTGATTCTTTTTTTTTTTTAATTCAATTTTACTGCTTCTAGTTTTACGAAAAAGGCATACGATTTGAGATAGAAAGAAAAAATATTCTTATTCTATATTATTGAAATAAACTTCTATATTATTGAAATAAACCTACGCTTGTTGAAGGTGAAGTTTAGAAATAGAACAATTCCTTCTGTCGTGTATCCTCGATTGATGCAGCCTCAAATACTATGCTTCAGTTATCGATTTTAGTATTGAGCGAAAGGTTACACCTCTGTGTTCTGTATTACGGGTCAATCCTACTTCCTGGTAATATAGTATCAATAGGCGGCATAGGGGAAGAAGCACTACACCTAGCAATCGACAACACAAAAGCTTTGTTAAAAATTACCTACCTACTCCCCTCTCGTATCTGGATTGGGACTAACAAAAATGGTTGGGACAACAAATATCCATCTCGTTCGTACTTTGGTTATCCATATAACCATCGAAGACTGTTGAAGTGACTATTTCCTGGAAATTAGGAGGCGTTGAGGACAAAGGAATTGCTGGAGTTATCCTTTCTATTCAGTATCAAGACGTTTGATGTTAGTAAAAGCTCTTTCGAAAGAAGGTTGGCTAGATATTTTTTGTAAAAACGCTAGCCCCGCTCAGTCCATAATGAAAATATTGCACCCCTTTTTGATTCCATGTGTTTCTTATTCTCATTATGCATATTAAAGGAGGAGCCGTATGAGATGCAAATTTCACGTACGGTTCTGGAACGGAGATTCTTTGAATCGAATGACGACCGTAACGGATGTCAGCTCAATCCGAAGGAAATTATGCGGAAGCTTTACAGAATTATTATGAAGCTATGCGACTAGAAATCGATCCCTACGATCGAAGTTATATACTCTACAATATAGGCCTTATCCACACAAGTAATGGAGAACATACAAAAGCTTTAGAATATTATTTTAGGGCACTAGAACGAAACCCATTCTTACCCCAAGCTTTTAATAATATGGCGGTGATCTGTCATTACGTGCGACTATCTCCACTATAGAAAGAAAAAGGAAGACAAAATCTGCTAGTAAATACTAAAAAAAAGGCTCGCTACATCTGCATCGTCCAAAACGACGATTTTTATGAGCTGTAGCAAAGAAAGAAACTTCATATAAGTCAAAATATGAAGAAATAAGATATGCCTATATACCCTTTTTTAATGTCTATGGATAAAAAAAATCGAGAATTGATAGAGA